AGCAACCCGAATAGAAAAAGTTTATGTAGATACAATCAAAAAGAAAAAGATAGATAAATGTCAAAATTTATAGACCACCTCTTAGTTCTTATGTTATCGACTTTTCAATCAAAACCCCTATTCTTATTATATCTTAGTTCAAATTATATTCTATTAAAGAGAATCCAAGGAATCCCATTATTTGAATAATATAAGGTTATAAGGTAAAAATCAAACCTCTCGGACATAAATAAATTTATCTACTTATCACGATGAATTATATTTGTTCGATACACTGTTGTCAATATAAATGTTGAGAAAAGAATACAACGGAAAAACAAAATAAATTATATTTATTTCAATACTATTAAAAAAATAAAAAAGGGCTTGTGTTGGATTGGCACTATATAGCTGAAAAAGTTTAGATAAAGGAATAAAGAAGGAAGAAGTAGAAAAAATATCAGATTTATATTGATTTATTTTATTCAATCAATAATAAGTAACTAGAATAAAAAAAGGAGGATTCCTTGGTTATTACTTATTAGTAGAGTTCCAACGAAAACCGACCAATTGAAGGAACTCCCAGAATTTTCTATTTCTAGGATCAAGCAACTCGGGTTTTGTCGTTCTAGAACATGAGATTTTATAGAAGCAATGAAAAATAGATATGAGTAGAATCCAAAAAGGAAAAAATATAAATACAAAAATTTATAATTTATATAAGAATTACTACCCCTTTCTATTTCTTTATTTCCTTAATTAAATTTTTTTTGATTAGGAACAAGCTACTTAAAAACCTCCGCCTTTTTTAAAAGATCCCGAACAGTTCCTGTGGGCTGAGCGCCCTTTTCAAGGAAATATAGAATAGCAGGAACGTTTAAATAACTTTGATTCTTTATCGGATCATAAAAACCTACGTTCCGAAGATCTCTTCCTTCTCTTCGGGATCGAACATCAATTGCAACGATTCGATAGACGGCTCATTGGGATAGATCTAAGTAAATGAACAAGACCCCCCCTAGAAACGTATAGGAAGTTTTCTCCTCGTACGGCTCGAGAAAAAATGATTTGGAGTTTTGTCTACGTATAGAATTATATTTAATGGCAAAGGAGTTGATAAAATAAATTATAATGGGATTTAACTCATTTTTTTTCTTCCCCCTTCCTGAAAAAAAATCATTTGTACCCATAACTCAAGTTGGATAATTCTCAAATAGCTTAAAAGAAAAAAAATCTTTAGGCAATTTATTTCATTTTTTGAATGGTCTTTAACCCCCTCTTGTTTGTCTCATTTAATCTTTATTATTATATATTATACAGTTATTGAGACAATTGAAAAACGGCGTTTCCTTGTTCTGGGATCCTTTTTTCTTTGTTTTAAATCAGTGGGTTTAGACATTACTTCGGTGCTTCTTAATCCTTACAAAATGGCAGCAACATACCCCGTTTGTGATTTCTTTCTATCAAAGAATCATATAAACTCTCGATTCCCGCGCGATACACTTTGAATCGAAAGACTTTTATCAATTCCAACAAATTTTACTTTTGAATTAAAAACTTGACTGAATCGGATCCTTTCGATTTATATATTGATATACTTACGAAGTTGTTCCAATTTATTGATTGGTATTAACCCTAGATTCTTGCCCCCTGAAAGATGAATCCATAGTTTCTACCCGAGCTCCATCATGTTACTCTATTTTTCATTACAACCTAACAAAAATAAGGATTCTAGTGAAAACAGAACAGATGTCGGGTCAAGAGCATCTTCATTCATAGAAAAGATGGCGGATGTAAGAATAAAAATCCACACCGGATCGTGTCCTTCAAGTCGCACGTTGCTTTCTACCACAGCGTTTCAAACGAAGTTTTACCATAACAAAACATTCCTCTAATTTGGAACCCATATGGAATTGATTCAATTATGGAATCATGAATAGTCATTGGTTCCGTCGATACATAAACATTTTCATCTATACCCTTTTTTCTTCTATACAAAGATGGTAAAAATTTTTTTTGAAGCAATCTTAGTAAAACCCCACCTATTATTGTATGTTATTGTATGAATGCAACACTTTACTTTTTATTAAAAAAACTAATAGAAATCTAGCAAAGAATACGAATATGAATAAATGAATTCTTTTTTACTCTGCATCTTAAAGTGACTCAATATGGCCCATTTCCTACTTTTTTGAATACCAAAGATTCAACTCAAAAGCAATCATTAAAATTTTTTATAATCGAAAAAGTTTACTATTTAGATATCATTATTTGAATAAAGTTTTACAGTAAAGACTAAAAATTTGATTATCATAAAAAAATAAAAATATCTTTTCTTTTCGAATTGAACCATCAACGATTTAAGATTTAAAGCAGATAAATGAATTGAACAAAAACCCCATTTTTGTGTGAAGATAGATAAAAAAGACCGATCTAAGAGAAGATTTAGGTACTTGTTCTTTCAATTTTAATTTTATTAATAAGATAAGATGAACGAAGTAGGGGTTTTTCATACCTATCAGATAGACTGAACTACAGTCTTTATTCTGGATCCGTTACATATGTAACTTGATTCGTTGTTAATGAGATTCGGACATACACAGATATAGAGATATTTAAATGAAGACCTCCTGTTACTGTTACTAATTAAGAACTATCTAACCCACGACTCTCTGGGAATGCTGAATCAGAACAAAAAAAAGGATCCCCTTTGGGGACTCGTAATTTTTTAGTTTACCCAAACCCAGTCTTGTCTTAAGAGACGTAATCCCATTAATCCCATTAATTGAATGTAATAACCTTACTCTTGTTTAGAATAAAGAGATCCTAATAATTTTTGGCTACCCCATTTAAGTTTAATTTGAATGGATAAAGAATAAGATATAGGAAAGAAGGGCTCTTTCTTATTGTGATTCAAAATAAAATATATCGTTGAAAATTAAAAAAGATATGAGACGTAAGGTTTTTCTTCAAATTAAGTAGCTAAACCCCTTCAATATGAAGGGAATGAACATATGATGAAAAATCCGTCATACTTTATTTTATTTTTTAATTAGTTGAATTCAACTAGGGTGTGACCTATGTTACCATCATATCTTGATCACAAACAAATATATTTAGTACTATCTGTATGTTGTGAAAAACAAAGATATGATTCATAAAAGAATATTTATAAATTATAAAAGAAACAAGAATGACATTCTATCCAATATTAGGCATTTAAACATAACGTTATTTTCAAAAGATACTTTTACTCTGATACAAGGTATATACCTGGGACGAAAGGATTCGAACCTCCGAATACCGGGACCAAAACCCGTTGCCTTACCACTTGGCCACGCCCCATCTATATTTCCATTCTACACTAATAAAGAATAATATTAGTATTGGGTCTTGGTCAATTCCAGGACAATTTTCTAAGATAAAATCTTTATATAATATAGATTAGATTCTTGCTAGGATTTTTAGGCGTGTAGATATAGAATTCAATCAAATTCATTGATCATTACATATAATTAAATTAAGATATTCTATGAAAGTATGATTTCTTCTATTCTCCTTTGTTTGAGAATTGGGGAATTTTTGATTGGGTGGGTTCAAAGAAAAAGAAGGATTTTTGTCTACCTTACTTTACTTCATTTTTCCTTATATCATTAACTCAATCAAAATGCAATTATCTCCAAGAACAAAACGTCTGTTATGCTTAATATCTTTAGTTTGATCTGCATCTGTCTTAATTCTGCCTTTTATTCGAGTAGTCTTTTCTTCTCCAAATTGCCCGAGGCCTACGCTTTTTTGAATCCAATCGTAGATCTTATGCCAGTCATACCTTTGTTCTTTTTTCTCTTAGCCTTCGTTTGGCAAGCTGCTGTAAGTTTTCGATGAGATTCTTAATATTTTTCTATAAAATTAATGCTTTATTCGAGAAAAATTATAACAATTAATTAATAAGATCAAATAAGTCTTACACTATGAACCTTCGATTCAAACATTGAAAATCTTGGTTGGATAGCTGCGAGAAATCCAAATCTGGCTCACCCCGTATTCCCCATATCTGCTCTTTTGAAAGACCTTAATAGGGGGTTAAGATTAGGATCCCCCGCAATATCTAATTGGAGGTATGAAAGGAATTTTTGGTAATAAAAGACTCTTGTGACAACTGAATTTTAATTTCTGTGAAATTTTTTTATGTTTCTAGAAAGCACTTCATTTATTGGTGTCAAAACATTTGGTATAAAAAAATGGAGGATCTATTATCTTTTCTCATTTTTTTTTTCAAAAAAGATCTTGGAGATTGTGTAATGCTTACTCTCAAACTTTTCGTTTACACAGTAGTGATATTCTTTGTTTCTCTATTTATCTTTGGATTCCTATCTAATGATCCGGGGCGTAATCCTGGACGTGAAGAATAAAAAGGGAGTTTTCATTTTCCTTGCTTGATTTTTAAATTTTCTTAGTATTTTTTATCTATTCCACATTTTTAACTAGGAAACATTAAAAAGGATTGGCGAAATTTGAAAGAGAATCAAATATCAAGTCATCAACAAAAACGGAAAGAGAGGGATTCGAACCCTCGGTACGAATAACTCGTACAACGGATTAGCAATCCGCCGCTTTAGTCCACTCAGCCATCTCTCCCAATTGAAAAAGATAATTACTATGTTACATTACACATGAAATAAGGATTGAAAAAGTATTTCTTTCTCTTTCTTTATCTTATCTATAATATTATATCTACAATTTTTATTAGCAATTCCAGTTAGTTCAAGTAAGGGATCGAAAGATTCAATAGAAAAAGATAAAGAAGATCCCTTTGCTTTGATTTTGTTCGAAAGAGCCCTTTTTATTCCCGTGGCCTGGCCTGGTAAGTACCTAGCCGGGCCTTTTTTTGTTCCAACGAATCCTAGCTAAAACGGTTTCTCTAATAAAAAGCTATTAAAGCAACAACAAAAAGACTAAGGGCTGTTTTTCCATTCTTATTAGATAAAAGAATAGAACATCCATACGTCATTTCTTATTAT